TGGTTGTACCGCACTAACCAACTATCTATTCTTTATATAGCGTACTTAGTGACTATCCACATAGAAAGAATGACTAGACCGTAAGACACTCATGAAGACATGTCAATCTTGTTGTTACCTTTCATCCAACAAGACTATTAATGACTATCCTTTCCATTCGAAGTTGTACTAATAACTCTTTAGTGACTATCCAGAATGACTTCTTTACAACCTTTAGAATGAGGTTATAGCGTTCTGTACAACGGTACATCCAAGTATCACTAATATGTCAAAGGTTATTGAAGAACTTGCTTACAGATAGAGAGTGGGACATGAACGGTCAAGTGCTGTTAACGGTACAACCAGTTGAATACTAGGGAAGTTCAACTGTTTGCGTTCTGCGCTTGCTGCTTTAGCTATAATAGAATAAATAGAATCAGTCTATCACGTAGTGAGCAGTCATTACGTTAGCAAGCAATTCATCTCGTTCTTCTTGGTTAGATGCCTCTGGGTCGCGGAGTATATGAGCGTTCTGAAAGAAAGGTAAATTCACCTTATGCAAAATAAGAGCATTTAAGCGACTTTAAGAGCGTATGCGGTATTCATCCACGAAGCCCCTGTTACAACTCTTTTAAAGCACTTCTGAGCCAAAGTTATCTTTCTCTGTTTGTAAAGGTTTGGAAGAGCGGAAAGGGTTTGAACTTGGATGGATTGTTCCAAGGGGCTGGAGAGTCTTTTGGGCTGGGTATGGTGTGAATGGCATTGGTTGAAAGGAGAAAGGTATGCTCGAAAGACGGTTGGTTTGGTAATCAAATACCTGAAGCAATGGGAATACCCGAGCTAAGCGAATAGGGCTGTTAGCGAGAAGCGGAGTAGCTCTTAAACCAATGAGCTTACGGCCGCATTCCTTCATTCACTGCAAGTAGCTTCCAAGCTTTCCTAAAGTTCTAGTAGATAAGGAGAAAGAAACCCCCTGCTCAGAGGGGGCTTAGTTAGTTCGCTCTTTCTTCAGTGCCTTATACTCATGAGAGACAAGCCCCAGGGAAAGACATTCTTTAGGGAACGGCCCTTGGTGGGAAGATAGTTCTTTGATCCGAAGTTCAAGTTGAACCAGCTGTGAAATAAGCGATTGTTCATGTTCACGAGTCAGCTCTTCTCGCTTTGCTCTTGATGCGGCATAACCGCGAGATCTGCTGCTATAGAATCAATTGCAGTTAGCTCGGAGATGCTTCTTTCTTATAATAAGAGTATGCCATCACTGGTTGTTGCCGCTGTTCAGAGCAGGGGAAGGAAGATGCTTTTTAATAGCTATCTTTCTTTCATACCCGCACGAAATTCGACTTTTCTTCTGAGATGGAGAGAAGGCCCTGTGCTACTATCTTTTTCTTTTTCACAAGGATTGTTTCAGAAGCCGAGAGGTGGAGCTAGCCTTTTAGAATATTCTTTTTCGAGATGCAAGAAGTCACGGAAAGATAAGATGTAAGCAAAGAAGAAGCTCTTGCCACTGTCGTCGTAACCGCAGTTGGAGGATCGTCATTACCAGCCTTGTCTCTTGTTGAATCTGTTTCCTCTTTCGACTGCTCCGGAAGTTGAATTAGCTTTGGTGTGGTTAAGCTCTTCCTTATCTTAGGACGAATCCGCAGAGAAGGGCCTTCGAACTCTCCTGTTTAGGAAGAAAGCTGCCATTGAACTAGGCTCCCATTTAGCATTGAAACTAAAGAGTGAGTGAGATTCCGATTAAGCGAGGGAAGGAACCCCGGGGTAAATAAAGTTTCGTATAAGAGAACCATTAGCGATTCTCTTATCTGCTGCTGTCTCTGACTGACGAAGAAGGAGTCCCACTACACGAAAAGAAAGAAGGTAGGAGCGGTGAAATGGTTGATGGTTGAATGAATGTGACCAAGCGCTTTTGTTGACAGAGAGATTCTCTTTTATAGGAAGCAGAATAAGCACAGTTAGCAAGATCCCCTGCTATTTCAGCTGCCGTTGAAGGATGTGATTGCTCGAGTTGAAGAAGTGGATGCTGGTATCGTAGATAAAAAAAGGCTGCTAAAAGGACAGATTTCTCTCTATTGATTAAGTCATTTCCCGAGTCAGATGCCATGATCACACGTTCTAAGGATGGAACTCGTAAACCGTCTATTCTCTATTCGAATTATTGATTCCTTATCCCCGGGCCACACTTCAGAAAGGCCAAAGGGGGTCCTTCACTTACTTGTGTGAGCCCGGTTAAAAGAAGAGTCAAGGCTTGGAGATAGAATTCACTAGCAGGGCTTTGTAATTGATCTACTAGTAGAAAAAGATCATCTCGCGTTACAATATCCCCTTGGCGGACTCTTTGAGCAAGGGTTTGCGCGAGGTCTGACCGATTCCCTTTCGTCTCTGCGCGGTGAGAGGGGAAGGATAAGAATTGGTTCACCCGATTGGACCATCCCGGAATCTTTTTTTCTTCTTCGAAACCCCCTGCTCAGAGGGGGCTTAGTTAGTTCGCTCTTTCTTCAGTGCCTTATACTCATGACTATAAGGAACCAACGATTCTCTCTTCTTAAACAACCTATATCTTCCACGACTAGAAAGATGCTATTTGCTGCAATTCCATCTATTTGTGCGTTAAGTTCGAAGAAGATCTCAATCTATAATGAAGAAATGATAGTAGCTCTTTGTTTTATAGGCTTTATTATCTTTAGTCGTAAATGTATGCCTAGGCATCTAGGAACATTTATATTTATTTGCCTAAGCATACTCCTTTATTTTATTGGAGTATGGCTCGGACAGGACGACTGGGTTCATACCTTCTTCTTAAAGGGGATCCTTTCTCGATCTCTCTCTTTACTGCTAGTAAAGGGAGGGTGCTCGGGGGTGATTCTCTTTTCTATGACTTTCGTTTTTAGAGCCCTCCTCGATGCGGAAGGGGGTTCCAATGTGACAAATATGGTAAATCATAGTGGAAGCGAAATAATTGTCCATTCGGAATCCAACTCCTCCTTGAGGTCGTTTGAGGAGGGAGTCCTCTTGGAACCATTCCCCACGTCGGAATCCAAAACGACTGGGACGGGGGAACCCTCCTTAAAGGAGTTGTATGCTCGTCTCGAGGACCTAACCCGTTCGGGAATACAATCCGCCACTTTTTGGGATTTAAAATCTCGAATGCTCAGCGAGCGAGCAGGGGATGGGGACGAGAACTCGGTTACATAACCCGTTAGTACCTGTTGTCGTTGGCAGGCAGCATGAGTCTGGGTGCCCTTCGGATCGGGAGTCATCACTAGTGATAGGGTGGGGGAAGGACAAAGGAAAGAGTGATGCCCATATTAAATCAATTGATTCGTCGTGGAAAAATTGGGTTCGACTCCCATAGCCCCGATGTAGCGAAAAAGACTGATTCAACGAAATATGCCTGCATTAAGATTTAAAACTTGTCGTCTACTTTCAGGAAATGTTCGGAACAGAGAACTTACAATAATACAACGCCGCATTCTCCGAAGATTGAGGAACAAGAAGAGATCTATTAAGAGAAAGATTTATCCGAGAAAAAATCTTAACAGTTACATCCAATCACAAACTACACGAAAGTTGCCCCTTTTTCATGGGGATTTACCCATCACAGAGATGCACAGAGGAACAGAGCGAACTTCATATATCCCTTTTCCACTCAATCCAGAAACAAGATCGGACGTTATTCCGGTTCGTCTCCATTTTTGTGAAACTATTCCTCAAGCAAGGCAGCCGATAAGTCATCGAAGGGTTTGTGTGAATAATGGAATGGTAAGCATTACTCATTTAAAAGTGTCCCACGCTGATCTAATATTTTTTCAAGAAAATGACGCGAGAATCCGTGGTGAAGAAATAAGGAGATCTTTCTATATCGAAATATCAGTTGAAAAAATCATAGGCAAATTCCGGCCGGTAAGAATGTGGAGAAGAACAAAAACGGAATGGTTCCACCTACTCAAAACTCAGAGGAGATGCCGTCTACTACTAAAATCCCCGTTTTTGCAACAGTTGGGTTCTTCTATGCAAGAAGAAAACTTAGAAAGAACAAAGAGGTTTGGATCCGAAAAAGTATGCTTAGGCAGTTCCTTCGCTGAGCACAACAGAATGAAGAGGAATTTGTATCATTTCAAATCCCTATTCTTATCGAAGAGAAGGAACGAGAAAAACCGAAATCTTCCTACTCGAACAAGAAGTCCTATAGTTGACAACTCTTCTTTATATAGTAATTCGACCTATTGCTCCGCATCCCCCCATAAGTTTACTATGAAGAGAAGAATCAAAAGGATTGAACTACCTACTCATTATTCGGAGGTGAATCATAGAACACCAAAAGCTGTGGTATCTTATGGACCTAACATAGGTCACATCCCTCACGACATAAGATTGAAAGATCTAAACCTTCCTCTTCGGAGCGGAAACGGACATGGCCAAAACATATAAAGATCGGCGTAGTCGCTCATAGGGGCATATCTATCCGGATAGAGGATAGTCTAGATCGATTCATAGATAGATTTCTATCCATATAGATAGGTATCTCCGTGGGTAGAGATAAAGATAGGGATCCATCTAGATCTTGATTCACTATTCCATTTTTTTTTTTTTATTATAATTGATTGCCTTTTTTTTGACGACAAGTTTTAAATCGGCTGGAAACATCGTTTTTCAATTATTAGGTCGGAGCGTAGACGAGCGGGTAGAGCCCAGGAAATAGGGAAGCCCGTCATAGAGCAGTCTTCTACTTCTAGTCGACTGCTGGCCTGAGAGAAGGCGGCCTCTCCCGGGAAACATGGCCCAATTTATCTTCTTTCTTTTTTTTCAGGGGCCCAGAACGCTAAATGGTAGGGGAGAAGCAAGCCGAACCTCTGATCGACCTGGGTACATAAAAAATTCTCGGCGTCGAGAGATTTTTGATAATCCGTAAGTAACTCAGTGAGTGCTTTCTAAGGCTTGGAAGAAGAAAATGAAATACGAACAACCGCGCTGGTCGTAATAGATCGACTTTCATGCTAGTTCTTGCTCCAGCATGAAAG